GTCTCGCCTGGGCTGCTTTAATGGTAGTCTTTACATTTTCCCTTTCACTCGTAGTGTGGGGAAGAAGTGGACTTTAGAAGTACTACTAATTGAGTTGAGGAATCAAACTGTATCAATTGTTTTATAGATCGTTCTGCAACGCGTTTTGAACTATTTAAAATCAAAATATCTGAATTTCCAATTCCATTGGAGTCCAATGGAGTAATGTATGATAGGAATCATACTCTTTCAATCAAAGAACTATTTCAATGATTCCCATGTTTGTATTTCGAAAGGAAAGGGATCCAGATGATTGGAAATTTTTTTCAATCTAATTCTTCTGAAATTTTCTATTTCAATTAAGGGGCTCTTACTATCCTTATAGATTAAGATTAGATGGATACTGAGGAAGACCAGACCTTTTTTTGATCCCTCTTGACTCTTCAAAGAAGAAGTCGTTTTGTTAAGTGTATACGCACTTTCTATGAGAAATGATATAGACATAGTGGTTGTCTAACGAGAGACTATGCAATAATAAGATCTTGCCTCAGGCGAGTCACATATTGCGCATTTACCGATGGGTTTCTAATTTTAGAAAGGATATTTTCTCTTTATCGACTTATTTGATATCATGGTTCGGGCGTTAAAAATCGGTGAGGTTTACTCTTCCTTTTCGAAATCCGAAGAAGTGCCCGTGGTCCTCCTGTCAATAGTTAAATCAATTATTTCTTCGGAATACTAAAAAAAAGATTACTACGCGATTTTAGTAATCTATATGCCCATATCGTTTTTCAATCATTGATTCTTTCCATAAATACCGATATTCAGATTGGAAATCATAAAAAATCTAGTAATTCGAATCATAATTAGAATCATAAGATAAGAGTTAAGGCGATTATTTCAGATTGATCGGAACAAGTAGATGTAGCAAATAAATAGAATTGGGTGCTATGTCAATTCCATACAATATAGGGAATTTATATACACATATATGAAGAGAATATTGTAGATTGATCTATATAAAATGAAGCCTCTATCTTTATTCTAGAGTAGAACTTTATAGACTAAGAGATAGATAGTATGGTAAGAAAGAAATAGATGAATCTTTCTTACCATACTATCGAATTCATAAAATACTGCCGATTATAGTCCGCTCATTTCATTTAAGACGCGAAATTGGAATCCTTTTCATTTGACTTCGTCCATTTTTGATAAGAACTCAGAAGGAAAGTTTCATTCAAATTCATTTGAAAATGGAATTGAATTAATCATTTTGACTGACTGTTTTTACGTAAATGATAAGTAGAAAAGCGGTAGGAACTAGAATGAATAGTGCAGTCGCAATAAATGCAAGAATATTTACTTCCATAATCTCATCGGTTTTTTTACTTCGCAATAACTCGGGATTTAATCCCATAGAGATGATAAATCTTTCGCCTGTAAATTCAATGAATGAATTACCTCTCGACGATCTTGAATCGGATCAATATCATGAATAACAATATCTGAGCTATCAAATCAATTCGTCGTCGAGACTTGAATAGTATAACATAGGAAGTTCTTTTATCCATACCGAATCCAAACTTGGATTCCTGACCCAATCAATCCAAAATTCCTTTATTTATCATTTGTTTCCCTTCTTTTTTCTATAACCTACCTTACGTCTTCCTTGTACAATCATCTGATGAAGTATCATCAGATTGCCCTTCCACTTCGATTAGTCACATAGTTACAAACCCAAACAAACAAGAAAAGCGAAATGGAAAAAAAAGAGTTAAGTTCTAAACTCCTTGTGATTTTTTGGAAGACGAAGACAAAGAAGTTTGATAAAGATGAGGCCGGTATAAAAGATCTAATATCACTATTTTAGGGTTTGTTATTTCTTCGATGGGACCTTAAAAAAAATGGAAAAATAGGAAATAAAAAAAGCCCCTTTGTTTTGGAAATTTAATTCTGCCCCCTGACATCCTTTCATAGAAAGGGAGAAATTAATTGATGTATTTATTGGATCCGTCGGGACTGACGGGGCTCGAACCCGCAGCTTCCGCCTTGACAGGGCGGTGCTCTGACCAATTGAACTACAATCCCAGGGAAATAAGGGATCTAGCAGAAAATTTTATTCTTTTTTTATCTTCGTATTTCGTATGGGGTATTTCGGAAGGACAAGGGGGTTATACCATCTCATGGTAGATTGGCGAATTATTGGGCCGAGCTGGATTTGAACCAGCGTAGGCATATTGCCAACGAATTTACAGTCCGTCCCCATTAACCGCTCGGGCATCGACCCAGGAAGAATCCACTTTAGGCTTATTGGTAATCCATGATCAACTTCCTTTCGTAGTACCCTACCCCCAGGGGAATTCGAATCCCCGCTGCCTCCTTGAAAGAGAGATGTCCTAAACCACTAGACGATGGGGGCCGACTTGCCCAACCGCCCTCATACTATGATCATAGTATGAACAGTTTTTTGAAATTGTCAATATAATGGAATGGTATGATTAGACTCGCGGGATCTTTCCGT